AAATTTTTGTCAAGGATACCCTCTGTAATTTCTTGCATTAATTTTCTCTTCTGTTCCCGAGTGAACCCAGGATCCTTAATGATAACTTGAATTTGGTTATCAACTAGCTGTTCTCTTAATCCCATAATTTTCGGACTTTCACTACTACCGCGAAGCGATAGGATTTTTGGTAAAAATCTTAAGCCATATCCAAGCATCCCATTTCCTTTAAGGAAATTGAATATTTTACCTCTAATATAATTTATAACGTTGTAAGATAAGAGTATTTGAATTATCTATATTTTGTTTGTAATTTACAGGTTGGAATCCAATTTTTTGACTTTCACCAATAATAACTTCTCCAGCATATTTTTGAGCGATTTGATCTACAAAAGTGTTTATAGAACATGATTGTTGCCAAAAATCTCGATCAACAATTAATTCATATTCTTGTCCATTCCAAGAAAACTCTAAATTAGACCCATTAGATTGTGAAATTATTAATTTTGAATTAGAAGGATTAGAAAATGAAGAATTTTCACTATCTATAGATATTTTTTGTTGATCATATTTTAAATTCAATTTTTTTAATGCTTTTTCTAAATAAGATAAGTTTTGAAAATGAGTTTTAATATTTGTAAAATGTGACATTTTATTTTATTTTTTTAAATTAATTGATTCTGTACTATATATTATAATACTTGACTAATACTACTGGGTCTATAATTCTTCAGTCATAACTAGCTTAGAACTTAAAAGAATATATATAAATATATTCTTTTAAGTTCTAAGCTAGTTATGACTGAAGAATTTTTGCTTTTGTTAGTAAATTAGCTACTGTTTCTGTAGGTTTTACACCACAATCTAACCATTTCTGAATCTTAGCAATATCAAAATGAGATTGTTTAGTAATGGGATTATAGTAACCCACTTGTTCAACAGGACGTCCATCTCTTCTACTACTATTTTCCATAACAACTAAACGATAAGAAGGTTGTCTCTTTCGGCCACTTCGTTTTAATCTTAATTTTAACATAATTTTAAACTTATTATATCTTTATTTAATTTATATTTTTACTAATTAGGTTTTAGCGACGTGAGTAATACTCAATAACTAATAATTCATCTAACTCTAGTAATAGCTCTGATCGTTCACAATAATTTTTTACAGTTCCCTCTAATTTTGTCTTATCAAATTCTAAATGTGTTGGGTATTCAGCAAGACGACTGTTCTTAAGATTATTTTCTATCAGATTTTTTGAACTTGATTTGGGTTTACTTCCAACAACATCATTAATACGACATTGGAAGCTTGGAATACTAATAACTTTCCCATTAACTGTCACATGTCCATGATTAACTAGCTGACGTGCGCTTGCAATTGTTGGAGCAAATCCTAATACAAAACAAATTGTATCTAATCTTGTTTCTAATAACTGTAATAAAATTAAACCAGTAACACCTTCTCGTCTTCTAGCTTCTTTTATATATCTAAATAATTGACCTTCAGTTAGACCATAATTAAATTTTAATTTCTGCTTTTCTTCCAATCTTAAACCATACTCCGTTAATTTTTTGTTATTATCTTCGTTAGGTTTTCCTGGTCGACCTTGTTTTTTTGACGATTTTTGTGTTAAACCAGGCAATGTTCCTAAACGTCGAGTAATTCGTAATTTAGGTCCGCGATACCGTGACATAATTTATAATGTAAAATTTATTCTAAATTGTTTTTTCTTAAATAAGTTTAAGTAATAAATAGGGCGAATGACCGGACTTGAACCGGCGAATGGTGGAACCACAACCCACTGCCTTAACCACTTGGCCACACCCGCCAAATTATATATAGTATAATTATATCAAGTTCTATAAGATTAAGTCCAGTTTATTTATAAATACTTTATTTAATAATATAAAATTAAATGAATAACGTACAATGGAAAAAAACTTTTTTTCTGAATGGTCAAGAATATTATATTGATAAATCTCAGACACTTTTTGATATAATTTCATATTTCAATTATAATTCTTCTTTATTTGTTTTAGAATATAATAATTTTATCTGTTCGAAAACAAATTGGAATAAAATTACAATTTGCGATAATGATAAAATTGAAATTGTAACAATAGTAGGCGGAGGGTAATTATATAACTTATATAGAATTATCTAAAGGATCAAAAAGTTACTGGATTAATACTAGGATTATTCTCTCTGGTAAAAATGCTAATTACTTTTATAAATTTCTCAAAACCTATCAAAATTAAAAACACAAGAAGTTCTCATAAGAGAAAACAAGAGTCGCAGTAAACGAATTTTAAAACATCCTGGTAAAATGAGTATGGCTCTCATTACAGTTAGTCTAATGACTTCTCCGGCGTTAGCTGTTGATACTACTGAGTTAGCTAGTCAGGTTATCGGTGCTGAAGGTGGTATAGAAGTGTCAAAATAAGTCCTAGATACCGCACTAAAAATGGCTAAAAGCAAGCTTGCAATGAGCACTGCCACTGTTATTGTATGCCTTGCATGTATTCCTGCTGCTGGTGCTGTGGCTAGTCCTTGAATGTGCATAGCGTGTGGGATTTTGATTGCTAAAACGTTTGGTTAGATATAAACTAACCAAATGTTTTTTGATTCAGAAGGCTTGCTAGTAGATTGAGTTTTTTTCAACCTTGAAGGTTTGGTGGATCCCAGAATAGTGGTTGGTCGTTTATCGAAATATTTTACTCTGCATGTTCTGATTGATGATGTACCTGGGATTGCGTTTTATGACTTCCGAAAGTTTTTTATAAATAATAATAAATATTTTTAATTTTTAACTTGCTTTTGTAAAAACAAGTCCATTAATTTCTCCATAGCGTCCCATAAATCGCATAAAGCGGTCCCAAGCTTCAGGACTTTTCATTATATAAATAGCCTCCACTACTTCAGGCTTACCATTGACAAATCTAGCATTTACATCACGTGTTTCTAAGACTCCTTCTTCATCCATTAAATACATTCCAGTAATTTCACCTTCTTTAGCAGTACTTTTGTCTAGTATATTAGGATTTTTAAAACGAAATGTTGCTGTTCCAGTACTACCGTCACGAGAACGTGTTAACCGCACATTTGGTAATGTTTTTTCATCTAACCCTTTTATAAACTGTATTGTGGCATTCATCGAAATCTCCTATTAGATATTAAAAAAAAATTTAATAATATAAATTTATGATATTATCAGGTAAAAATTATCTAACTGGGGTGGCAGGATTCGAACCTGCGAATGGCGGAGTCAAAGTCCACAGCCTTACCACTTGGCGACACCCCAAATTTGTAACACAGTTACAAGAAAGTAATATATATAGATATATTACTTATATAAATTAAATATTCTAGTTATTGGGCAAGAAGGGATTCGAACCCCTGACACCGTAGTTCGTAGCCACGTGCTCTAGTCCACTGAGCTACAAGCCCAAACTGTATTACATAAATTAATAATAGTATTAACTATTCAATTTAGTAAAGCTTTTATAAATAAAATTAAAAGAATCGAATTTTTGGCTTGCAAAATGATTATTCTTTAATTTATAGTAACATTTAAAATATTCTTTTATTAAATTAATAATCAAATAAAACTTTTAGTATGGCAAAAAAGATTTTATATCAAGATAATGCAAGACGAGCATTAGAAAGAGGTATGGAAATAATGGTTGAAGCAGTTTCTGTAACATTAGGACCTAAAGGACGAAATGTTGTTTTAGAAAAATCTTATGGTTCTCCTCAAATTGTAAATGATGGTGTAACAATCGCAAGAGAAATTAATTTAGAAGATCATATCGAAAATACGGGTGTTTCGTTAATTCGTCAAGCTGCTGCAAAAACAAATGATGTAGCCGGTGACGGAACAACAACAGCCACTGTTCTAGCATATGCAATGGTTAAAGAAGGATTAAAAAACGTAGCAGCAGGAGCTAATCCGATTTCACTTAAATTGGGAATGGAAAAGGCAACACAGTATTTAGTAACGCAAATAAATGAATATGCCCAACCAGTTGAAGATATTCAATCTATTCAGCAAGTCGCAACAATTTCTGCAGGAAATGATGAAGTTATTGGGTCGTTAATTGCTGATGCTTTGGATAAGGTTGGAAAAGACGGTGTTATTTCATTAGAAGAAGGAAAAGGTATTATTACCGAATTGGAAATAACTGAAGGAATGAAAATAGAAAAAGGATTCATTTCACCGTATTTTATTACAAATACAGATAAAATGGAAACTTCATATGAAAACCCATTTATTTTATTAACTGATAAAAGAATTACATTAGTACAGCAAGATTTATTACCAATTTTAGAACAAATAACAAAAACAAAACGTCCTTTACTTATTATTGCTGAAGATGTTGAGAAAGAAGCTTTAGCAACCTTAATTTTAAATAAACTACGTGGTATTGTTAATGTTGTTGCAATTCGAGCGCCAGGGTTTGGCGAATTACGAAAATTAATGTTACAAGATATTGCGGTTTTAACAGGTGGGACGGTAATTACAAAAGATGCTGGGTTAAGTCTTGAAAATATTCAAATTAATTTATTAGGTCAAGCTAGACGGATTATCGTAACCAAAGACACAACAACTATTGTTGGAGATGGATTAGAAGTTGATCAAATCAAAGGCCGATGTGAACAACTTAGAAAACAAATTAATTTAGTGGATACAGGTTATGAAAAAGAAAAAATTCAAGATCGGATTGCAAAATTATCAGGCGGAATCGCAGTTATAAGAGTTGGTGCCGTTACTGAAACCGAAATGAAAGATAAAAAATTAAGACTTGAAGATGCTATTAACGCTACACGTGCGGCTGTTGAAGAAGGTATTGTTCCTGGTGGTGGAGCAACTTTAGCACATTTATCAGAAAATGTATTAACGTGGGCAAAAAATAATTTAAGAGAAGATGAACTTATTGGAGCAATGATTATTTCAAGAGCCATTGTTGCACCATTACGACGAATTGCAGAAAATGCTGGTATAAATGGACCAGTTATTATTGAAGAAGTTCAACAACAAGAATTTGAAATTGGTTATAATGCAGCAAAAAATACATTTGGTAATATGTATGAAGAAGGTATTGTTGATCCTGCTAAAGTAACTCGTTCAGGTTTACAAAATGCAACATCGATTGCCAGCATGATTTTAACAACAGAGTGCATAATTGTAGATGAACCAGAAAACTTAAACGAATAATAAAATTCGTTTAAGTTTAAGATATAAAAAATATTATAAATCATTTAAATTTGACATTGGATCTGAACCATTTTGATTATCGTTCATTGTTTTTGCTTCAATCATATCTTTCATACTAGTTTTTAGTTCTTCAACTAATAGTTTTAAAGATTCATAATTTTCTGATTTAATATTTTCTCTTATGTTTTCAATTAATTTAGTTGTATTTTCTTTTTGTTCATCTGAAATATTTGATTGGAAACTTGAAAGTTCCTTCTCAGCTTCAAAACATAATGTTTCTGCTTGATTCTTTACTTCAATATTTTCTCGTTTTTCTTGATCAACTGAAGCATATTTTTCTGCTTCCATTAACATATCTTCTACTTCTTTTTCATCTAGATTAGATGCACCTTGAATTGTTACAGATTGTTCTACACCTGTTTCAACTTCTCTTGCTTTAACTGATAATAATCCGTCAACATCAATATCAAAGGTTACTTCAATCTGTGGTACACCTCGATCTGCTTGTGGGATACCGTCTAATCGGAAATTTCCTAAGCTTTTATTACCACTAACTAATTCTCGTTCGCCTTGTAAAACGTGAATTTCTACATTTGCTTGATTATCTACTGCTGTTGAAAACATTTCAGATTTTTTAACTGGAATCGTTGTATTCCGAGCAATAATTTTTGTCATTACTCCACCTAATGTTTCAACTCCTAGTGATAAAGGTGTAACATCTAATAATAAAATATCTTTAACTTCACCTGCTAAAATTCCTGCTTGAATTGCTGCTCCAATTGCAACTACTTCGTCTGGATTTACAGACTGGTTTGGTTTTTTATTAGTTAATGACTCAACTAATTCTTGAATTGCTGGAATTCTTGTTGAACCACCAACTAATACAACTTCATCGATATCTGATTTATCAAGACGCGCGTCATTTAAAGCTTTTTCTACTGGAATTCTACAACGATCAATTAAATTTTTACAAAGCTGTTCAAACGTTTCACGTGTTAATTCTCTTTCAATATGCTTTGGTCCTGTTGCATCTGCCGTAATAAATGGTAAATGAATCGTTGTTTTTTCAACAGTTGATAATTCCATTTTTGCTTTTTCTGCCGCTTCTGTCAAACGTTGTAATGCTTGAATATCTTTTGTTAAATTTATCCCTTCACGTTCCTCGAATTCTTTAACTAACCATGTTACTAAAACTTTATCAAAATCATCTCCCCCTAAATTTGTATCGCCTGCAGTTGATAAAACTTCAAAAATCCCATCTCCAACTTCTAAAATAGAAACATCAAAGGTTCCACCACCTAAATCAAAAACTAAAATGGTTTCATTTTGCTTTTTATCTAATCCATATGCTAGCGAAGCTGCTGTCGGTTCATTAATAATTCTTAATACTTCAACCCCAGCAATTTTTCCTGCATCCATTGTCGCTTGACGTTGAGAGTCATTAAAATACGCTGGAACAGTAATAACAGCTTGAGTAACTTCTTGTCCTAAATAACTGGTAGCATCATTAATTAGTTTTCGTAATACTTGTGCTGAAATTTCTTCTGGACTAAATTCTTTATCTAACGATGAACATTTAATTTTAATATTACCATTTTTATCTTTGTCTACTTTATACGGTAATTCTTTGGCTTCTGCTGAAATTTCAGCTTCTTTTGATCCAATAAATCGTTTCACAGAAAAGAATGTATTTTCAGGATTAATAACAGCTTGACGTTTTGCTATTTGTCCAACTAATAATTCTTTTTTCTTTGTATACGCTACTATTGATGGTGTAGTTCTTAATCCTTCCGCATTTATTATAACAGTAGGTTGTCCACCTTCAATGGCAGCTACTACTGAGTTTGTTGTTCCTAAATCTATACCTACAACTTTTCCCATTTTATTCCTTATATTTTTGATTATGTTTTTTTTTACTTTATAACTAATTTTGGATTTGGTATAAGAACTTGAATAACCGTAGTCTACTTTTTTTATAAACTTGTTAATTTAATATATATAGACAAATAATTTTGAATTACTTAAGTTCTGGTAAATAATTTAACAATTACAATTGTTTTATTAAGTAATTTATAAAAATTTTCTTTAATGATTCGTTAGTTGGTCTTATAACTGTTGATATATATATATAAATAGAGTAGAAAAATCATATGACTTTAGGTCTATTAGGTAATAAAATTGGAATGACTCAGATTTTCGATGAATCTGGAAATATTATCCCAGTCACAATTTTAAAAATTGGTCCATGCGTCGTAACGCAGATTAAAACCGTTTTAAATGATGGGTATAATGCCATTCAAATCGGTTATGGAGATATCTCAAGTAAAGCTTTGACTCAACCACGATTAGGTCATCTACAAAAATCAAATATTCAACCGTTAAAATATTTAAAAGAATTTCGCGTTACTAATCCCGAGGAATTTGAAGTAGGACAAATCTTAAACGTTGATTTACTTAATGATAATAAGTTTGTTAATGTTCGAGGAAAAACTATTGGTAAAGGATTTTCAGGACTTCAAAAACGCCATAATTTTACAAGAGGACCTATGACACATGGTTCAAAAAACCATAGAGCACCAGGTTCCATTGGTATGGGAACAACACCAGGTCGTGTTTTACCAGGTAAGAAAATGTCAGGTCAATTAGGGAATAAAATAAAAAATATCAGAAAAGTAAAAGTTATTCAACTAAATGAAAAAGATAATCTTTTAATAGTAAAAGGATCTGTTCCAGGAAAACCTGGAAATTTATTAAGTATTATACCTTCTGAATAAAATAGTTCGTATTATTAAAGAAATCAATATAGTAAAAAAATATGACTGTTCAAAAATTTGTAACATATAATTCATTTGATAAAAATGGACAAAAACTAAGTGATGAACACAGGCTAGAGTTAAATGTCCTTGAAAATTCTGGAAATTATTTAATTCATAAAGATATTTTAAGACATCAAATTTCTCAAAAACAAGGAACAGCATCTAGTAAAACTCGAAGTGAAGTTCGAGGTGGTGGACGTAAACCTTGGCAACAAAAAGGAACAGGTAGAGCTCGAGCAGGATCGAACTCTTCTCCATTATGGAAAGGTGGTGGTGTTACTTTTGGTCCAAAACCAAAAAATGTTGTTTTAAAATTAAATAAAAAAGAACGCAAATTAGCGTTACAAACTTTATTATATAATAGACGAAATAATATTTTGGTTATTGATAATTTAGAAGATACTATTGAAGTACCAAAAACTAAAACATTTTCGGAACTTTGTGAACGTTGCGGTATAAATTTAGAACAAAAGGTTCTAATAATTGTTTCTGAAAAAACAAACAATTTAAAATTATCAACGCGAAACATCAAAAATATTGAACTAATTTTAGCTTCAAATTTAAATACATTAAGTTTGCTTAAAGCTAAACAAATCTTATGCACATCAGCAGCAATTCAGAATATAAAGGAGATTTATTGTGGTTGATTCTTCATATTTAAATCGTAGTAGTGCAGATATTATAAAATCTCCAATTATTACTGATAAAGCAACACGTCTTTTAGAAAAAAATCAATATAGTTTTATTGTTAATCCATCATCTGATAAGATTACAATTAAAGCGACAATTGAATATTTATTTAATGTAAAAGTAATTAAAATTAATACTTGCCATTTACCAAAAAAAATGGTCCGAAGAGGTGTTAAATCACATTATAAAAAAGCAATTGTAAAATTAGCAGCAGGTGATAAGATAGAATTATTTGCAGATAACTAGAAATATATAAGTTAATTAAATTTATGAGTATTCGTCTTTATAAATCATATACACCCGGTACACGTAATCGCGCACTGTCGGCTTTTACTGAAATTACCAAATCGACACCAGAAAAAAAGTTAATTCGAAAAAATCACCGAAATAAAGGACGAAATAATAGAGGTGTTATTACTATTCGTCATCGAGGTGGTGGTCATAAACGACGTTATAGGTTAATTGATTTTCGACGAAATAAATACAATATGGAAGGTTTGGTTGCATCTGTTGAATACGATCCAAACAGAAATGCTCGTATAGCATTAATCCATTACACAGATGGAGAAAAACGTTATATTTTACATCCTAAAAATTTAAATGTAGGAGATAAAATTCATTCTGGTTCAGGTTCTGCTTTACAAATTGGAAATACTTTACCAATCGAAGAAATTCCTTTAGGTACTTCGATTCACAATATCGAACTAATTCCAAACCGTGGTGGTCAAATTGTTAGAGCTGCTGGAACATCTGCTAAAATATTAGCAAAAGAAGGAAATTATGTAACTTTACGTTTACCATCAAAAGAAATTAGATTGATCCGTAAAGAATGTTTTGCAACAATTGGAGAAATTGGTAATAACGATACATTTTTAGTACAAAGTGGTAAAGCAGGTAGAACAAGATGGTTAGGAAAACGCCCTACTGTTCGAGGTTCAGTAATGAATCCATGTGATCATCCACACGGTGGGGGTGAAGGCCGAGCTCCAATTGGTCGTACACGACCATTAACTCCATGGGGAAAACCTGCATTAGGTATGAAAACAAGAAAAAAGAAAAAATCAAGTGATGCTTATGTTCTTCGTAGACGTTCATAAATAAAAGCTTTCAAACATAAAAATTAATAAATTTAGCTAAGATGTCAAGATCATTAAAAAAAGCACCTTTTGTTGCATATCATTTATTGAAAAAAGTTAATACAATGGCAGCGTCTGGTAAAAAAGACGTAATAAAAACATGGTCCCGTTCTTCTACAATATTACCAAGTATGATAGGACATACCATAGCCGTTTATAATGGAAAACAACATGTACCGATTTTTATTTCAGATCAATTAGTAGGACATAAATTAGGCGAATTCGTTTCGACACGTACATTTAGGTCTCATATTAAAACGGATCGAAAAACAAAACGTTAAAAATAATTTTAATTCATGGTAACAATAAAATACATCGCATATCCTGAACCAGAAGAGCAACAGCTCATTGAATTTCATATCGAATATGAAGATGCAATCTCACCAGTTACAGAATTAATTTTACAAACTTGGAAAGGAAAATATTTTTATTATGCCCTCGATGATATAATTTATAATCAACATGCTAGTCGTGTTGAACGTAATAAACTTTTATCAATTTTAAATTCGACGTGTATTTCTCTTCAAAATAATTTTTCTATAAGTTTTTTTAATGTTTGGATTTGGGATATTTCTATTAATAAAATATCAAAATTTAATAAGTTTTTAAATAAAGAGCGCGAATTAAAAAATATTTTGATAATTACTTTAGCATTTACTGAAAGTCACCCTGTTCAGAAAGTTGAACCAGTTTGGTAATAGTAGAATATTAAACCATTTTCAAGAAATAAAAATTTGAATCGATGAGAACCCAAAAGAATAAGAACGTTCCATAATAGAAATTTATAAATTTTAAATATACCTAAAAAATATTAAGGAAAATATTTTATGTCTAGTAGTAAATCAGTTAAAGCCGTAGCAAAGTATATAAGAATGTCGCCTCATAAGGTTCGCCGAGTATTAAATCAAATTCGCGGAAGATCATATCAAGAAGCATTAATGATTTTAGAATTTTTACCATATGATGCTGGTGGACCAGTATGGCAAGTTGTTCATTCTGTAGCCGCAAATGCAAAAAACAATTACGGATTAGATAAGAAAAAACTAATTATCGATGAAGTATTCGCTGATGAAGGTCCTAAAATGAAACGTATTCGACCACGTGCACAAGGTCGAGCATTCAAAATTTTAAAACCAACTTGTCATATTACAGTCGTTGTAAAAGCAATTGGATAAGTAACTATATAAAATGTATTTTAATTAAAAGGATTAATTCTGTGGGCCAAAAGACACATCCTTTGGGATTTAGATTAGGAATTACGCAAGAGCATAGATCAACATGGTATGCCAATTTTAATCAATATGCTACATTATTGAAAGAAGATGATTCAATCCGAACATATCTTCAAAAATTAGCAAAAACAGCAAGTATTTCAAATGTTCAAATTAATCGAAATGGTTCGAATAACCAAATTGAATTAAATATTGAAACAGGAATACCCGGAGCATTAGTTGGAGAAAAAGGAATAGGAATTGAAACTTTATTGATTAATATAAAGAAAATTTTACCATCTAATTATCAACTTACAATTAATATAATAGAAGTTGAAAAAGCTAACTTAAATGCATCTCTTCTTGCTGATTTAATTGTAAATCAACTTGAACAACGGATTCCCTTTAAAAGAGCAATGCGTGAAGCTCTACAAAGTGCTCAAGAAGAACAAGTTAATGGAATTAAAATCCAAGTCTCAGGACGATTAAATGGTGCAGAAATTGCTCGAAGCGAATGGCTTCGTGAAGGTAGAGTTCCATTACAAACGTTACGTGCAGATATTGATTATGCAGCGAAAGAAGCAAACACTATTTATGGTGTCTTAGGCATTAAAGTCTGGGTATTTAAGAATGAAATTCTAACAAAATAATATTGAAATTCTAGATTATTAAACTAATTTATTATGTTAAGTCCAAAAAGAACAAAATACAGAAAGTATCATCGTGGACGCATGAAAGGAAAAGCAACACGAGGAAATGAAATTTCATTTGGAGATTTCGCATTACAAGCATTAGAACCAACATGGATTACTTCACGTCAAATTGAAGCAGCTCGACGAACTATTACTAGATATACAAAGCGTGGCGCATCTTTATGGATACGGATTTTCCCCGATAAATCGGTGACAGCAAGAGCTGCAGAGTCACGTATGGGTTCAGGTAAAGGTAGTGTAGATTACTGGGTAGCTGTTGTGAAACCAGGCACGATTTTATTTGAAATTGGATCAGTCCCAGAAGAAATTGCACGTGCTGCTTTAAGCTTAGCATCTTACAAACTACCTATTAAAACAAAATTTATTATTAGAAACAAGTAAATAAAATATGAGTCTACCTCAATTTAATGACATTTTATTACTCTCAAATAGTGAAATATCTGAAAAAATTTTACAAACAGAAAAAGAACTATTCAATTTACGATTTAAACGTGCAACTACTCGTCAATCATATAAGTCACATGAAATTAAATACGCAAAACGTCGTTTAGCTCAATTAAAAACTCTTCTAACTTTACGATTAGATGCAATTGAACAAAAACGTAGTAATACTATAAACGTATTAATAAAAAAACATAACTATATGATAGGAAATTTTTCAGAATAGAAAAATATAAACTTAATAATTTAAGGAGTTTTAAATGCCAGTAAAAGAAAGAATTGGTATTGTAGTTAGTAATAAAATGCAAAAAACAATTGTAGTGAAAGTTGAAAACCGCTATTCACATCCTATTTATTCAAAAACTATGGTCAAAACAAAAAAATATTTAGCTCATGATGAAATGAGTGAATGTAACATTGGTGACCAAGTGTTAGTTCAAGAATGTCGCCCATTAAGTAAACGAAAACGATGGGTATTAGCTAGAATTATTTCAAAATCATCGTTAATTAGTTAAAGTTTAATTTTATGATCTATCCCCAAACAATATTGACAGTTGCTGATAACACGGGCGCTCGAAAAATTATGTGTATTCGAATCTTAGGTGGTAATAAAAAATATGCAAAAATTGGTGATACAATCATCGGAGTTGTTAAAGAGGCTGTTCCAAATATGCCAATTAAACGTTCTGATATTGTTAGAGCTATCGTAGTAAGAACATGTAAAACAATTCGTAGACAAGACGGTATGTACATTAGATTTGATGATAATGCTGCTGTGATTGTAAATCTAGATAATAACCCACGTGGAACTCGTGTATTCGGTCCTGTAGCGCGTGAAATTCGTGACAAAAATTTCTCAAAAATTGTTTCTTTAGCGCCGGAGGTTTTATAAATGATAAAAACAAAACAAAAAGTACATATTAAAGTTGGTGATAATGTAAAAATTATTTCAGGCTTTGATAAGAATAAAACAGGGGAAGTAACAAAAATCTATCCAAGAACTGGGAAAGTTTTAGTAAAAGGGATTAATGTTAAAATAAAACATTGTCAACCTGAAGATGATACAAAAGTAGGTGAAATTATTCGAATTGAAGCACCGATTCATCATTCCAATGTAAAATTAAATTTAAAAGAGTTGTCATAATATGCTTAATCAAAATTCTTTAGACGAAATCGCTGAAATTCATCGATTACTTGAAGATCTAAAAACTGAGTATCAAGAAGGATTTAAACCAGTTTTAAGAAAAAACCATCCAACTATGTTTGGAAATCCACATACAATTCCTAAACTTAAAAAAATTCAAATAAATCGAGGATTAGGATTAGCAGCACAAAATAGTAATATTTTAAAAAAAAGTATTCAAGAATTTACGGCCATTACCGGCCAAAAACCAGTAATCACTAGATCTAAAAAAGCTATTGCTGGGTTTAAGATCCGTGAAGACATGGAGTTAGGCTTAAGTGTTACTCTAAGAGGAGAAAAAATGTATAGTTTTATTACAAAACTTATCTTTTTTACTTTTGCACAAATTCGTGATTTTCGTGGTTTATCAGTAAGAAGTTTTGATAAAGCCGGAAATTATACATTAGGACTTAAAGAACAATTAATCTTCCCAGAAATTGAATATGAAGATGTAGATCAAACACAAGGATTCAGTATTACAATTGTCATGTCGAATTCGTCTCCTAAGTCACGATCAACTTCAATTCATAAAGTTTTAAATGGAATAATTTTATTTGAATTTTTACGATTCCCATTAAACGATTGTGGTAACTATGAAAAATATTCGTCTTTTTCTGAAGTAAGTCAAGTGTGGGATCGAAAAAAACACTTAAAACGAAAACGCTGGTCACAAGAATAATAGATAATAAGAAATTATATTAAGGAAATAATGGTAGTAACAGATACTATTTCAGATATGTTAACTAGAATTAGAAATGCACATATGGTTAAACATCAAATTGTAGAAATCCCAGCTACAAAAATGTCAATTGCTATTTCTTCAATTCTTAAAGAGGAAGGCTTTATACAAGATTTTGAAAGTTATAGTGAAGGATTAAAAAAATATTTACTTCTTTCATTAAAATATGTTGAAAAATCTCGTGAGCCTGTTATTGCTAATCTTCAACGAGTAAGTAAACCTGGTTTACGGGTTTATGCGAATTCTAAAAAACTACCAAAAGTTCTAAATAATTTAGGTATTGCAATTATTTCAACATCAAAAGGAGTAATGACAAACTTAAAGGCAAAAGAGCTAGGAATTGGTGGTGAAGTCTTATGTTATATTTGGTAATTGGAGTAATTATATAATATGTCACGTATCGGAAAATTGCCAATTAAGGTCCCAGAGAATGTTGCAGTTACTTGTGATGGTCTAAACATTACAGTTAAAGGTAAATTCGGAACATTAGAAAATAAACTCCCGGAAGTTTTAGGAGTTAAAGAAAATGATGGAACTCTAATTGTGAGTGTAAAAAATGAAGCAAGAACAACGCGTGCTTTGCACGGTCTATATCGATCTTTAATCAATAATATGGTTATTGGTGTATCTGAACAGTTTGCATTAACCCTTAATTTACAAGGCGTGGGTTACCGTGCTGCAGTACAAGGTAAATGTCTAACTTTAAATTTAGGTTATAGTCATCCAGTTAAAATGGATATTCCAGAAGAAATTTCTGTAGAAGTTGTACAAAATACAACTATTAATTTGAAAGCTTGTAATAAAGAAAGCCTAGGATTATTTGCTGCTAATGTAAGATCATGGCGACCACCTGAGCCTTATAAAGGAAAAGGGATTATTTATCAAGGAGAAATTATAAAACGTAAAGCTGGAAAATCAGGCAAAAAATAACGTCCAGTAATTTGTCAAAATCTTAAAGAAATTAGAATTAAAAAAATTATACTTATGAAATTTTCGAAAAGAGCGTTATGGAAACTTAAAAATAAAAATAAAAAGTTGAAACCTGAAAAATATAAAAAATTAAAACGTGATACTTTACGCGGATCAGTTAAAGGTACATTAGAACGACCACGATTATCTGTTTATCGTTCGAATGAAAATATCTATGCACAATTAATTGATGATACAACGTCGAATACTCTTGTAACGTGTTCTACTTTAGATAGAGAAATTAAACTTGAAATGGCCAATGGTAGAACTTGTAATGCATCTCAACTTATGGGAAAAAAATTAGCAGAATTAAGTTTAAAGAAAAACATTACTAAAATTGTATTTGATCGTGGTCCCTATCTATATCATGGACGTGTAAAAGCTTTGGCTGATGGAGCACGAGCAGGCGGTTTACAGTTTTAATTAAAAACTTTAAAAACCTATAATTATAAGTTTAATAAATTTTATGAGTACTGATTTAAGAGAAGCTAATAAAGCAAAAAAAAATCCACGACGAAACAATCCTTTACCTAAATCAAAATTTGTTGAACGATTAATAAAAATTAGTCGTGTTTCAAAAGTAACAAAAGGTGGGAAAAAATTAAGCTTCCGCGCAATTGTTGTTGTTGGAGATGAAAATGGTCAAGTAGGAGTCGGAGTAGCTAAAGCTGATGATGTAGTTAACGCTTTTAAAAAAGCTAAAACTGATGGAAGAAAAAATTTAATTAAAATTCCTATTACAAAATCATTAAGTATTCCTCATAAGGTTACCGGGAATTTTGGAGCTTGTAAGCTTATAATGAGACCATCAATAGAAGGTTCAGGAGTTATAGCAGGTGGAGCAGTTAGATCCGTTTTAGAAGTTGCTGGTATTAAAAACGTAATTGCTAAACAATTAGGTTCTAATAATTTATTAAATAATGCTAGAGCATCAATTGTAGCACTTAATAGTCTGACTACAAAAGCTCAAGTTGCAAAAAAACGTGATCTAAATTAAGCTTAAATTTATGTAAATTAGGACATATTAGAATGGAAATGAAACAGACAAATGATGATAATAATATCTTACTAAAGCGTCTTTTATTAAGTTTAGTAATATTATTATTTATCCGGTTAGGAACTTTTCTTCCGGTTCCAGGAATCAATCATGGGCATCTAGCATTTTATATTCAACAACACCCAGTTACAAAAAGTTTAGTTAGTACATTTTCAGGAAATGACACTTTTGTCATTGGGTTATTTACTTTAAATATATTTCCTTACATAAATGCGTCAATAATAATACAATTACTTGTCAGTCTCTTCCCAAGTATTTCGAAATTACAGAAAGAAGGAGGAACAGAAGGACAAAGAAAAATTACTCGGTTAACACGTGCAATTACATTAGGCTGGGCTATTATTCAAAGTTTAAGTATAGCATTTTATTTAAAACGTGCTTTATTTGACTGGAATATTGGTCTAGCAATTGAAATTGTTATCTGGTTAACGACAGGCGCTATGATTGTTCTATGGTTAAGTGAATTAATCACTGAATATGGTCTTGGAAATGGGGCTTCTTTACTTATATATACTAATATAGTATCAAGTCTGCCTAATCTTAGTAAAAAGTTAATAACAGAAAATAGTGAACAGTTAACTTCACAATCTTGGTTAGTTATTGGGTTATTATTTTTTGTTGCAATATATGGAATCGTTTTATTACAAGAAGGTGCACGAATTGTTCCATTAATTTCTTCAAAACAATTAACGCAGTTACCTTCAAAATACTCCACATTACCAGAAAATAATTATATTCCTTTACGTTTTAATCAAGCAGGAGTAATGCCAATTATTTTAACAACAGCAGTATTGGTATTACCAAATTACATAAGTAATTTAGGCTTATTACCATTAATAACCCTTCCTGTTTTTCTTAAATCATCTAAGATTTTGTATTGGGTTAGTTACTTTGTATTAATTTTAACATTTAGTTCATTTTATTCAACAATTGTTTTAAATCCGAAAGATATTTCGGATCAATTACAGAAAATGGCTGTAAGTATTCCAGGAATTCGACCTGGAGTAGCTACCACTTTCTATTTAAAACAAATAATGAAACGAGTAACGTTTTTAGGTGCTATTATGCTTGCTATGTTAGCAACATTACCTAATATTATTGAAGCTCTTTTACATATTTCTAGTTTCAATGGTTTAGGAACAACATCTCTATTAATTTTAGTTGGTGTAATCCTAGATATTACTAGAGAAATACGTAGTATACTGCTTACGAATATTTACAATGATATGTTTGATTAAGCAGTTAAAAAAATTATTTATTCATTTACAAGTGGTATTAAAATGAAAGTTCGTCCTTCAGTAAAGAAAATGTGTGAAAAATGCCGTGTGATTAAAAGACATGGAAAGATTTTGGTAATTTGTTCAAATCCCAAACATAAACAACGTCAAGGTTAATAATTAAAGGAGTTAATTAAGTGGTAAGATTAATCGGTGTTGATTTACCAAGAAATAAGAGAATTGCATATGCTTTAACGTATATCCATGGAATTGGTCTTGAATCAGCAAAAAAAATTATTGAATTAGCAAACATAAGTTCGGAAACTCGAACAGATGATTTAACAACAGAAGAAACAATTGCTTTGCGTGATACATTAGAAAATTTTGATTTAAAGTTAGAAGGAGATCTTCGTCGTTTTAATGGTTTAAATATAAAACGATTAAACGAGATTAATTGTTTTAGAGGTAAACGTCATAGAAATAGTTTACCTGTGCGTGGTCAACGAACTCGAACAAATGCACGTTCTAAACGTGGTTCTAAAAAGACCGTGACCGGTAAGAAAAAATAATATTCAAACTATAATAATTTTAAATTCTATTTAATATGGCACAAAAAATTAGAAAATCGTTAAGTAAAAAAAATAAAAATAGTTATATTAATGGAGTTGTTCATATTCAATCAACTTTTAATAATACAATTGTAACAATTACAAATTCAACTGGTGATACTATTTCGTGGGCATCAGCAGGTAGTTCAGGATTTAAAGGAGCACGAAAAAGTACTCCTTTTGCTGCTCAAACCGCAGCAGAAAAAGCGGCCTTAGATGCTTTAAGTACAGGAATGAAAAGTGTTGAGATATTTGTAAAAGGTCAAGGAGCAGGACGTGAAACGGCTATTAGATCAATTCAAGGAGCTGGTTTTGAAATCACGGCAATACAAGATATTACGCCGGTCCCACACAATGGTTGTCGACCACCAAAGCGTAGACGTGTTTAAAAATTTATATTTTTAACAATTTTAAACTAATTTAAAATATGGATCGAAATACTCTTTCTATAAAGTGTCTTAAGTCAGAGAAAAGTGAATCAGGTAGTTTGTATGGACAGTTTTTAATTAATCCATTACAACCAGGTCAAGGGATAACGATTGGGAATCTTTTAAGAAGAGTTTTACTATCTGATTTAGGCGGGACTACAATCACAGCGATTCGTATTGCTGGGGTAAAAGATGAATTTTCAATAATCTCTGGTGTACGAGAAGATATTTTAGAAATACTCTTAAACTTAAAAGGAGTGATTTTAAAAAATAAAACGAAAAATCCTCAGTTTGGACGATTAAAAGTTCAAGGGCCTGCAGTTGTTACAGCTGACTCAATTGAAGTACCTACAGATTTAGAAATTGTAAATCCAAATCATTATATAGCAACAATTTCAACGTCAAATGTTCTTGAAATCGAATTTAAATTTGAATATGGAATTGGTTATAAGTTAGCAAATCAGGCATTTTATAGTAAATCACAAGATTTTCTACAAACTGATGCTATTTTTATGCCAGTTCAAAAAGTAGATTTTAAAATCGAAAATGTTTATGATAATTCTAACTATATAACAGAACGATTATTTTTAGATATTTGGACAAACGGAAGTATTTCACCTGATGAAGCGGTTTTTTCCGCTTCTAAATTTATTATTGATTTCTTTAATATCTTAATTGAAAATAATTCGACTCAAGAAGTTGTAAATTCAGATGAAAAGGTGTCATTAATTCCAGTAAATCCACACATAAATATAACCATTGAAGAATTACAATTATCTGTTAGAGCTTACAATTGTTTAAAACGAGCACAAATCAATACAATAGGAGATTTATTACAATATTCTCCTGAAAAACTGCAAGAATTAAAAAACTTTGGTAGAAAATCTGCAGATGAAGTTTTTGCTACTCTTAAAAATAAATTAGGAATAATTTTGCAGTAATTAGTTATTTTATTTTATTACTTAATAATCTATGAATGAAACATTTATCCCGGATTCAAATTCTACCAAAAGAAAATGGTATGTAATTGATTGTCAAAATCAAAAATTAGGACGATTATTATCTACTATTGTTCCTTTATTAACAGGTAAAGTAAAACCATATTACCATCCTGCATTAGACATTGGCGATTGTATAATTTTAATAAATGCAGAAGCTTTAACTCTTGGTGGTACAAGTGATTTTAGAAAATTCCATGTTTACTGCCCAGGTCGACCAGGTAGTTCTTTAAAACAGGTATTAAACAATTTACCACAACAAATTATAGAGCGTTCTATACGTTGTATGATGCCTAATGGTTATGCCGAAAAAAATCTAGCGAAACGATTAAAAATATATGAAGGTCCAAATCATCCTCATATAGCACAAAACCCTATAGAATTAAATCTTGATCAGTTTGAGTTTTTTAATTATAATAACGATATATAAAAATTTTTATGACTAATAATTTGGGATCAGTTTTTCAAAAATCTGCAATAGGTCTTGGAAAACGAAAACGAGCTGTTGCTCGAGTTTTTATAATTCCTGGACAAGGTAATCTTATTATTAATAAGACACCAGGTGAAAAATATTTACAATACAATACTACTTATTTAAGTAATATCTGGATTCCGTTAGAAAAATTAAACTTAGACAAACAATTCGATATTGTTGCACTAGTGAAAGGTGGTGGTCTTACTGGTCAAACTGAAGCTATTCAGCTTGGAGTTGCAAGATTACTTTGTCAAATGGAAAAACAAAACCGTACAATTTTAAAACCTCTTGGTCTTTTAACTCGAGATGCTCGAATCAAAGAACGAAAAAAATATGGTTTACGAAAAGCAAGAAAAGCACCACAATATTCAAAACGTTAATAAATTTTAAAATATGCCAAAATCTGATATTCATCCTAAATGGTTTAAAAATACTCCAATTTTATGTGATGGAAAGCCGCTTTGTTATGTAGGTTCAACAAAAAGCCAATTACAAATTGATGTTTGGTTAGCAAATCATCCATTTTATACGAAATCACAAATAATTGTTGATAGTGAAGGACGTGTCGAAAGATTTATGAAGAAGTATCAACTAACATCAACAGACGAATAGCAATTTCCATATATCCGAAATAATTTCTATTTACTAATTACTTTTAAAAATATGCCAACTATTCAACAATTAGTTCGTTCTAGACGAATACAAATTAAGAAAAAAACTAAATGCCCTGCTCTTGTTAGTTGCCCACAACGTCGAGGTGTATGTACACGTGTTTACACAACAACTCCTAAAAAACCTAACTCTGCGATTCGAAAGGTAGCGCGAGTTAGATTAACGTCTGGATTTGAAGTTACAGCATATATCCCAGGTATTGGGCATAATTTACAAGAACACTCAGTGGTTTTAATACGTGGTGGTCGAGTAAAAGATCTACCTGGAGTACGATATCATATCGTTAGAGGAGCATTAGATAGCGGTGGAGTTAAAGATAGAACTCAAGGTCGTTCAAAGTATGGGGTTAAAAAACCAAAAACAGATAAATAATTATTTTTATTAGACTTCATTTTCTTTATTATATAAAAATCAAATTATTTAAAACAACATATTACTTTTTAATTATTAAATTTTATGTCTCGTCGAAATATTGCAAAAAAAAGATTCCCCGAACCTGATTCTACATATAATAGTTACTTAGTTAGCTTATTAATTAATCGAATCCTAAAAGCAGGTAAAAAAAACATAGCACAAAATATTGTTAATAATGCATTTGAAATTATTAAAACAAAAACAAACGAAGATCCATTAGTTGTTTTTGAAAAAGCTGTAAAAAATGCAAGCCCGATTGTTGAAGTAAAAGCTCGAAGAATTGGTGGTTCTACATACCAAGTTCCTATTGAAGTTAGCTCATTTCGCGCAACAAATCTATCATTAAGATGGATTATTCAATATTCAAGACAACGAGTTGGTAGAACAATGTCAATTAAATTAGCAAATGAAATTATTGACACGGCGAATGATATAGGTAATACTATTAAAAAGAAAGAAGAAACACATAAAATGGCTGATGCTAATAAAGCATTTGCTCATTTCAGATATTAATTTTAACGGCAATTTATAAATTCTCGCTAAAAGCTTATTATTATAAAAATTTAAATTGAAGGAACTTTTCAAATGGCACGTGAAAAATTTGAACGTACAAAACCGCATGTTAATATTGGAACAATTGGACATGTTGATCATGGAAAAACAACATTAACAGCTGCAATTACAGCTACTTTAGCTTTAGACGGAAACGCATCAGCTAAAGCTTACTCAGATATTGATGGAGCACCAGAAGAACGAGCACGTGGTATTACTATTAATACAGCTCACGTTGAATATGAAACAGAAAATCGTCATTACGCTCATGTGGATTGTCCAGGTCACGCAGATTATGTAAAAAATATGATTACTGGTGCTGCTCAAATGGATGGTGCCATTTTAGTTGTTTCTGCTGCGGATGGACCAATGCCTCAAACCCGTGAACATATTTTATTATCAAAACAAGTTGGAGTTCCAGATATTGTTGTTTTCTTAAATAAAGAAGATCAAGTTGATGACGCCGAGCTTTTAGAATTAATTGAATTAGAAGTTCGCGAATTACTTACAGAATATAATTTCCCAGGTGAAGAAATTCCGATTTGTCTTGGATCTGCATTACAAGCGATTGAAGCAATTTCATCAAATCCAGATATTCGTCGTGGTGACAACCCATGGGTTGACAAAATTTATGCTTTAATGGATGCAGTTGATGAATATATCCCAACTCCTGTACGCGATACTGAAAAAACATTCTTAATGGCAATTGAAGATGTATTCTCAATTACTGGTCGTGGTACTGTAGCAACAGGACGTATCGAAAGAGGTATAGTTAAAGTTGGAGATAACGTTGAAATAGTTGGAATTGGAGATACACAAACAACAACTATTACAGGTATTGAAATGTTCCAAAAAACTTTAGATGAAGGTTTTGCTGGGGACAATTGCGGGATTTTATTACGAGGTGTTACACGTGAAAATATTGAACGTGGTATGGTATTATCAAAACCTGGTACAATTACTCCACATACGAATTTCGAAGCTGAAGTATATGTTTTAACAAAAGATGAAGGCGGACGTAGTACTCCATTCTTTACGGGTTACCGTCCACAATTCTATGTACGAACTACAGATGTAACTGGATCAATTAAACAATTCACAGCTGATGATGGATCAATTTTAGAAATGGTAATGCCTGGTGATCGTATTAAAATGACTACTGAATTAATTTACCCAGTTGCAATTGAAGAAGGTATGCGATTTGCAATCCGTGAAGGAGGCCGAACAATTGGGGCTGGAGTTGTTTCTAAAATTGTTAAATAATTAAATAGATTTATGGAAAATCAACCGAATGAGAAGATTAGAGTACGACTAGAATCATTTAATCATGAACTTTTAACGTTATCATGTCGTAAAATAATGGACACGATTCAATTAAATCCTTTGAATTCTGTTGGCTTAATACCTTTACCAACAAATAAACGTATTTACTGTGTATTAAGATCGCCACATGTAGATAAAGATTCAAGAGAGCATTTCGAAGTTCGTGTTCATAGACGAATTTTGGATATTTTTTATGATCCAAATATAGATATCATTGATTTATTATCAGAACCAGATTTACCTTCAGGAGTTTTATATAAAATTTGTGTAGGTTAATCTTATTAGATTTTGATATATCGATATTAATGTATTTAATATCAATATATCAAAATCGAATAAAATTTTATATATATATAGACAAACAAATAAACAAAATATAAAATAGTACTATTTATTAAAAATAAGCAGTTTAAGAATTGTTACCCGAAAAAATTATTAATTTTGGAGTTGAAACTTTTAGTTAAAATTTCTTCTGAGATATGTCTATAACAAGTTTTAAGGTTACTTTCTAATCGAAGTTAGTTAGTTTATCTAGGTATACTCAAAACAATTATCACAGACATAGTTCTGTTTAGAAAGTAAAATCTGTATCATAAGAAATCAAGTTTTCAGTATTAATAACTCTTCAATTTGTAAATTTTTTTTATATAATTTTTTCTCAATTAGAATGATTGAGATTATTTTTATATCTTTAATATCTGGGGACAGAGGGACTTGAACCCTCACGCCTATCACTAGGCAACGGATTTTAAGTCCGTCGTGTCTACCAATTCCACCACGTCCCCATTGGTTATACTCCACTATATTAGTTTAAAAGCTACTAAAAAGCAATAGTAAAGATTAAATTTCTAAGGCGGCACCCAGATTCGAACTGGGGATCGAGGATTTGCAATCCACTGCCTTACCACTTGGCCATACCACCGAAATTTGTAATGAAATTTTCATTTTTTTTTAGTATAATAGGACTATACGGAATTGAGCAACAAATTTGGAGAAAAAATAATTTTTAATGTGAATAGCTTCTTATCTTATACGTTTTAAAAACAAATCTAATTTTTAAATACATAAAAATTTATCTATGTTTTCAACTAGTAAGACACTCAATTAATTAGTTATATAAGGAATTTTCGATGTTTGAAAAATTTACGGAAGGTGCTATAAAAGTAATTATGTTGTCTCAAGAAGAAGCACGAAGAATGGGACATAATTTTGTTGGGACCGAGCAGTTATTACTTGGTGTAGTTGGTCAACGACATGGAATTGGAGCTCGTGCTTTAAAAAAATTAAAAATAACTTTGAAAAAGGTTCGTAAAGAAGTTGAGCTATACATTGGTCGTGGAACAGGATTTGTTGCTACTGAAATACCGTTTACTCCACGTGCTAAAAGAGTATTAGAAATGGCAGTTCATGAAGGTAAAGATATGGGTCAAAATTTTGTTGGGACTGAACATATTTTACTTTCACTGATTCAAGAATCAGATGGAGTTGCTATGCGAACACTTGATAAACTAAAAGTTGATATCCCAAGGTTACGTGCTATTGTATATGGGATGATTGAAGAAACTACGGAAGAAGTTATACGCCCTTTAAGCCCCGCTGAAAAATTGTTATTAGCTCGTGAAAAACAAGGGAGTCCGACACCAACGTTAGATGAATACGCAGAAAACGTAACTCGCGAAGCAGTCGACGGAAAATTAGATCCAGTAATCGGACGAGATAAAGAAATTTTTGATGTTATTAAAGTTTTGGCGCGTCGTCGAAAGAATAATCCCGTCCTTATTGGAGAACCCGGCGTAGGTAAAACAGCTGTTGCAGAAGGACTTGCTCAATTGATTTTAACAGAGAAAGTTCCCGATTTCTTAGAAGGTTGTCTTATAATGGCTCTTGATCTCGGTTCAATATTAGCTGGTACTAAATATCGAGGTGAATTTGAAGAACGATTAAAACGAATTGTAGAAGAAGCTCAAAATGATGGATCAGTTATTATAGTTATTGATGAAATTCATACATTAGTAGGTGCAGGTGCAGCAGAAGGTGCTGTTGATGCTGCAAATATATTAAAACCGGCCTTAGCTCGAGGAAAATTTAGATGTATTGGAGCAACTACAGTTGATGAATATCGTAAATATATTGAACGCGACCCAGCTTTAGAACGTCGATTCCAACCTGTAACTGTTGAAGAACCAAGTGTTGGAGTTACAATTGATATTTTAAGAGGTTTAAGATCAAAATTTGAACAGCATCATACATTAAGTTATCATGATAAGGCAATAGAGCAAGCTGCTATTCTTGCAGATAAATATGTAGCTGATCGATTTTTACCGGATAAAGCAATTGATGTTTTAGATGAAGCCGGTTCTCGTGTACGATTAGAAAATAGACGATTACCAGACGGCTTAAAAATATTAATGAGAGAGCTACAAGATACGTTGCAAGATAAAGAAAATGCTATGAAGGTTCATGATTTTGAAATTGCAAAGCAATTATTAGATCATGAAATGGAAGTTCGTAGCCATATTCGTATTATAAAGCATGAAGCCTTAAAAGATGAAAAACTTGGCTGGAAACGTAAAGATGTTGACATGGTTGTTGAAAATGATGTAGCCGAAGTAATTGCAGGTTGGACAGGTGTACCTGTGACAAAGCTTACAGATTCTGAATCTTCAAAATTAATGAAGATGGAAGAAGTACTTCACGAGCGTCTTATTGGTCAACATCATGCTGTAATTTCAGTTTCAAAGGCAATTCGTAGAGCACGAGTAGGTCTAAGAGATACTAATAGACCAATTGCAAGTTTTATCTTTGCAGGTCCAACTGGAGTTGGAAAAACAGAGTTAACAAAAGCATTAACACATTATCTTTTTGATAATGAAGATATGATGATTCGACTGGATATGTCAGAATTTATGGAGAAACATACGGTAGCAAAACTTATTGGGTCACCTCCTGGCTATGTCGGATATAACGAAGGTGGTCAATTAACTGAAGCTGTAAGAGCTAAACCTTATTCAGTTGTTCTATTCGATGAAGTTGAAAAAGCCCATCCAGATGTTTTTAACTTATTATTACAAATCTTAGATGATGGTCGTCTATCAGATTCGAAAGGGCGTGTTGTAGATTTCAAAAACACCTTAATTATTATGACTACAAACTTAGGGTCAAAAATTATTGAACGAGAAAGTGGAATTAAGTCTAAAACTGGAATGGATGAACCTAAATTCAACTTTGACCCTGAAAATAGTAATGTTGGGTGGGAACCTGTTGCTGAACCAATCAAAGATCCTGAAGTTTTTGAAAAAGTATGTGAGTTAGTAAATGAAGAATTAAAAGAATTTTTCCGTCCAGAATTTTTAAATCGTCTTGACGAAATTATTGTCTTTAATCATCTTACAAAATTTGATATCTGGCAAATTGCAGACATACTAATAGCGAAAGTTATTAAAAGATTAAAAGACAAAGACATTGAGTTACAGGTTGATCTTTCAGTTAAAAGTTTATTAGTACAAGAAGGATATGATCCTGTCTATGGTGCACGTCCTTTACGTCGAGCAGTAACAAGCTTCTTAGAAGATACATTAGCTGAACAATGTTTAAACATTGCTTTACCAAAAGATACTACGATTATTTTACACCGTAAAAAAGTTGAAGGCACAGAAGTCGACTTTTTAGATGAAGTTGAGGTTGAAATTGATTATAGTAAAGTACATCCAGATTTATTAAAAGAAATGAATGAAAAAAAAGATGATATTATATTAGCTGAGTAAAGACAGAAAGATAATATTTTTGACTTAAAAAAATCGAATCGTTTAAAGTTAAATCATATTATGGACAAATTTTAAACGATTCAATTTTTTTAATTGAGGTTAACTTCTAAAATTTAAATATTATTTATACAGTATTTAAATTTCAGTTGGTGATGAATATGTAAAAATACTAATAAAAAAATATATTGAAAAATATTTAAATTCTAAACTAATTTCTAATTTTTGGGAAGGAGAGAGTGACTAAGTGGTATTTTTAGTTAGTATTAGGGTCTACTATCAACATTGAAGCCTTAAGTACGTTATTATTATGCTCTTGAAAACTTATATGAGACTCTCTGTTAGGTTTAACTCTTTAATAAACTTTTCCAATTAGAACATTAATTTTAAAATTATTATTTAATTTAATCAAACAGGGGAAAAATAAAAAGTTCAAATTCTATTAACTTTTTTAGTTTATTTTATGATAATAGATTACTTCACCGATTCAACGAAAAACTCAAGTATAGATTCTAAAAAATAAATTTGAAGTGATAAAAACCGGTCAGCATAGTAATTTCAATCTAAACCCTCAGAGTGCAAATCTACTCCCATTGAATTCCTAAATTTTTTTTTATTAAAAGTTATTTCTCTATTATTTCAGATTGAAAATACTGAATTCCAGCTGTAGCAAAGACAGATATAAGGGCAAGTTTTAAAGTTTTATCTTTCAAAAGCTTTTTTTTTTAGTAATCTCCTTGGCTAGTTCTGTCTTACTACCACCTCTTAAAGCTTCTATAGGATCCTTCCCTAAACTTTCTACTTTTTATGAAAATAATTTATTAATTAAAAAGTAAACAATAATACCTACGACACTTGGTAATAACGTTTTTGAAAATTGTAGCATTGTTTTCTCCTTTTAATGAATAGAATACTCTTACGAAACTAAATAACATAAGAAACATTCAGTTAATAATGACTAACACTTTAACACACAACAAGTTTAGTCGCAAGAGTTTTTTTAAGAAATTAAAAATAAAAAATATTGACCCACCCCCTACTACCACAGTAACATATATAGGCTTCTCAGTTAGATAACTTATTGATAAAGAATTGATTAAAACTTCATGTATCGGTGGTGTTCTAACTCGTCTAAAATTAGCAAATAGCCAGTCGCTATACGAACTTTTTAGATCAAATAGTTGAATAGCTTGATGATAAAAATGCGTAGTTAAAAGCTCTTCAAATACTTTGATTTGATCAGTAAATAAGTAATGTTGAAATTTTTTAACTACAGTTTTTTTTAATTCAATTTCAAATCGAAGCTCTCCTCCATTTGGTTTTAGGTAAACCCGAAAAAAATTGGAACTTGATCGTTTCCCGACTCGTAAAATATTGTTATCGATTTTGGCTCTTCGGTTATCTTTTTTGCTATTAATTCGTTTAAAAGAATTTTCAAAAAAAAGATTTAGATCTTTATCACCTTGCTTCAATCTTCGATCGTAACATAAATCAATTCTACCTAGATTTGTATATTTTAAATCAAAAACAGACCAATCTAATTTTCGATATTTCAGATCCTTATAAAACCCTTGAGCATCTTTCCCTTTAAACTGTAAAGTGGTCCCTCTCCAATGCTTGTTTAAATTGACTACAAATTCAGCCGAGTAACGACATTTATTATTTTCAACTAAGAGATGTCGTTTTTTGCTTTACTGATCGTATAAAGTACTTCTACAATCGAAGGTATTCGCTAAAAAATCGACAATTCCCTTAATTTGTTCAAGATCATTAAATCGTAAATTCAAACTTAAATAATCTACCTTTAAATCTTCGGAATCAAAAGAAATCCCAGTCATGGATTAACCTAAGGTTTTAGCTATTAAAATCCCACAGGCGATATATAGACCCGGGCTGGCTGCAACACCAGCTACTGGTATACACGCTATACACGTAATACCTGCAGCAACTGACAATGCTGGCTTACTTCCGGCAATCTTAAGTGCCATATTTAAAGCTTCTTTTCCACCTTCAGAAGCTACAGCCTGAGCTGCTACATCAGCAGAATCAATTGCTGATGCTGGGGATGATCCCAATAATAAACTAACAGAAAGCATACTCATACCAACTTTACTAAGGTGATTCAAAATCTTTTTTTTACGTGAATTAGACATTCAGTTCTCCTTAATTGTGAGTGTAAAAATATTTGATATCAAGTTACTAATACTTTAACTAAATATTTCATCACATAACACTCTTTCAGTGAATAATTACTAACACTTTAACGCACAACGAGTTTAATCGCAAGAGTTTTTTTAAGAAATTAAAAATAAAAAATATTGACCCACCCACTACTACTACAGTAACTAAGATATAAGATACCATACATACTCTGATAGGCCTGTTTCAAGACCGTAAAGACCATTTTGATGGCTAACCAGGTATTCTAATTTAAGCAAATTCCACCTTTAAAACAGGCGTATTTTTCTAATGAGGATAAAAAAATAATTTGCTTAACAATAATTTATAAGATCATAATTCTTGATCCATGCTTAAAATGTAAAACGGTCTAATTATGACTCGCTTTTACATTAGTAAACCTTATATGATAGGGATACGATTTTGACGCTTTCGATCTATCATCATATTTACCTAACCCGAAGTTGAATTTAAGCTACGATGACCGATCGTTTGTCTCACAAATTCAATGTCTTTTGTGTCTCTCCATAATTGAGAAATATAACCAATTCGAAAGCTGTAACTTGTAATGTTCGGCTTATCTGGAAGATTCTTCGAGACAGAATGCATTACTTTATTGACATTCATCGTAATTGTTTCTCGACGAAGCATTTGATAAGGTTTTCGATCTGAGGTAAACACATATGAATCTTTATTCTTCATCAAGAATAAAAGCTCAAAATCCTTTTCACGAGTCTTTATCAGTTTTTTACCTTCTCTTGTTAAAAAGGCTTTATGATTTCCAGGACCTTTTTTTAATCGATCAATTGAAATCCAACCATCTTCTAAGAGAGTTTTTAGCTGCCCCACTTTTAATGGCAAAAGTTCACTGATTCGAACACCTGTCACCGTAAGCAGACAAAGAGCAATTCGCGTTCTTGTAGCAATATAACTTGGACTTTCACTTTCTTTGATTAACAGATTGTAGGTTTCAGAATTAATCGGATCACGTTTTGGCAACCGTTTTCGCTTGGCCCATTTTTCTCGACGTTCAATTTTCTTTTCTCGTTCTTTCTTTATCACATTAAATTCTGATACTACAATCTCTAATTGCTGGTTTACTTCTCGATTCAAATCTAGCAATTCACTATTTTGTTTTGCTAATCCAATAAGACCTAGTTGAAGATCCGTCTGTGTTACTTTTTGACCTTCTACCAAAATCCCTAAACTATCTAATATTTTTTTGTATCTCTCTTCATTGGATTCATCCTTTAACTTAAATTGGTTTTTTATCTTAATTAAATCATTTTTACTTATCTTCTCTGTTTCAGAAAAAACTACATTTTTTGAATTCTCTAATTCTAATTTCATATATTATATTTTTCTTCTTTACTAGTTTTTAGATTGACGGTTTCATTCGTAAATCATTGGTAATAACTTGTATGGGTTATACTAAACAATACAAAAACGGCTCAAAATCAAACTTAAAAATTAAAGATAAGTTTAACAAAATCTTTGATATTAGGGCTCTTCGACCCTATTAGGAACATGTAAACACTAAATTTTGGGCAGTGTTTTTTTCCTGTTTTTTTTTTAAGTCGTACCAAAAACACAACCTAATTTATAGAAAAATAACTATTCATTAAAAGTTATTTTTCTATAAATTCTAATAAAAATCCACAAAAAAATACATGTGTAAGCTGGACTTCGAATGTCCGTAATTGTATTAATTATCTCGTTAATTTGTGAATGAAAGTAATCTGAAAAAGAGTTCATGATCTATTCTATTATTACCATTTTGATTTTATTAAATAAATAATTTTAATTAAAAAATGACTCATCGTCATCAGAAATTTGTAAAACTATAGACCTCTCTTTTTTGAATCTTTAATTGTCTTACTAGAACTATTAAGTTTACTGGTATTTTAAACTTTAACAATTTGATGTATATTTTAAGGACCATAATTTCTTATAAAAGAATTCCAGTGCTTTTGAGCGATAGCATTGTGGATTTGTAATAATAGATAACGTTCTTGTTATTTTAATATTTTCAATCGTTAAAATTTCCACAGTTTTTAATTTAATTTCTTTTTCAATAGATGAAGATGAAACAAATGCAGCTCCAAGTCCCAAACTAACTGCTGTTTTAATCGCTTCTATGGAATTTAATTGCATAACAATATTAAATTGGCGAGTTTCAATATCGTTTTGGATTAAAATATTATCAATAAATTTTTTAATCGTTGAATTCGAATTTAACGTTATAAAGTTTAAATGATACAAATCTTCTTTATTTATCATTTGTTTTGATCTAACAGCGAAGGGATGAGATTTAGGTATAATTAATTTAAGTTCATCTTCTACAAATGTTTCTATACTCAATTTTTTTCTTGATTCTTCAGGAATTTCGCCTCCAACAATAGCAATATCAATATTACGATCAATTATATTTTTTACAATTTTTCGCGTTGAATCTACTTGTACATTTACACTAATGTGTGGGTATTCTTGCGCAAATATCGCTAAAACTCTAGGCATTAGATAAGTTCCAATAGTTTGACTTGCACCAATAGATAGATTTCCACGATCGCCATTTTTTAAATCATTTAGGGCTCGACAACTTTCTTCACATAATGCTAATATTCGTTCAGAATATTGAAGAAATATTTTACCAGCTTCAGTTAACGAAATTTTATTATTTTTTCTATCCAGTAAAATAATTCCTAAATTACTTTCTAAAATTTTAATTTGTTTACTTAAAGTTGGTTGTGAAACGAATAAAATTTCGGCTGCTCTCGTGAAATTTTTTTCTGAAGCGATAGCTTTTAAAATACGTAATTGCTGTAATGTAAAAGGAAGAATCATTTTTTTTTTATATATAAAATATTTTGAATAAATTTAAATTACTATTGCGGATGGAGAGACTCGAACTCTCAAAACAAAAGTTACTAGGACCTAAATCTAGCGCGTCTACCAATTTCGCCACATCCGCTTTTTATATTAATTATATAACCTATATTATGAAAATAAATCCTTAAATCTTAAGGTAAGATTTAAAAATTTATTCATCAATATATACACTATATAAAAAACTTGTTGTTTTACCTTTTAATAATGATTTTGCTAAAGATAACGATTTTTGTGCTGCTTTATCAGCTTTCTTTTTCCAATTAGCTTTACGAGCATTTTTTTTTGCTTTCGATGTTCGTTTTTTTGGTACGGCCATAATTTTAAACATTTTAAAATAGTCTGTAACAATACTACTGGAAAGAAACTAAAAAAGTCAAATAATTTATCAAACATTCAAATTATTATTGAAAATTCAAGTATTCCAGTTATTGTTGATGCTGGTATTGGAACTCCAAGTGAAGCAGCTCTAGCTATGGAACTAGGAGCAGATGGTGTTTTATTAAATACGGCAGTCGCTCAAGCAGAAAACCCTCGCCAAATGGCATTAGCAATGAATTTAGCGGTCCAAGCGGGACGTTTAGGCTATCTATCAGGACGTATGAAAAAGAAACAATATGCAGATCCAAGTTCACCATCTATTGAATTTTAAGAGATGAAAACTAAAATTTATAAATACTGCAGTTTTATAGTTCTTTTAGTCTTAACATTAAAGAATAAATGAACTATACAAAATAACACACAGTGTTTTAAAAAATTATAGAATAAAAAATTATAAGGTATTCTTGTTTTATCTTGAACTTCCAAATAAATCTGCGAGTTAGTCTATAAATTAGAAAACTAATTAATAAGAATCATTCGAGGGTTACAAGATTAAATTGTTTATAGATTCTTTCTATTCAAAATAGAACTCTATAAACAATTTACATTATCGTGATAAGCGTTGAATTTGTTGAATCGCTAAACGACCTATATTATATAAAGCCCATGATGCTGCGATTAAAACAGGAGCAGCAATTACAAGTAAACGAGAATCCATAAATTATTTTATCCTTTAGAGATTTTTAAATTTGAAATATCGAAAGTTATATTTCACATAATCTTACAACTATTATTATATCTAAAATTTTAATATTTATTCTATAACATATAAGACTATTTTTAAGATCTTAGATAATATAATATTTACTATTTACTAAAAAAGCCAGATCATGTGAAAAAACACAGTCCAAAAAATAAATATTTCCGTCGTGGTTACAAGCTCATAGTACGTAGTTCTAATAGTTCAATTTTAAAGTCCAGTCCGTTATCTAGTGAATATATAGGATATAAATATTTAAAAAACTTAGAAATGGCGAAAAACATCATAAATAAAGCTCTGAGAGATCAAAGAGTAGATAATCCTTTTAATTTGGATGTTAAATACGTTGCAAAACAATTAGCACGGCAAAAGCTGTAAATACTCTGGTAGTTGTACTGCTGAATGTAAAATTCTACATTGGAGTGTCTATGCCTACTTTTGTCCCACTATACATTACATACTCTCAGGTTTACCAAAACTAGCTATTGTAGTACCTATAGCAAATCAAAATACGATCCAATTGTCTGTGATAGTTTGTTATACTAACTTCTTGTTCATGTTATAGTCTTATTTGCTTAATTTCTATTGTATTATATTATGGTTAATAAATTAATTAATATTACATTTATTTAGTTTAAAACTTTGGCATTGAACTATCTTCCCAGGAGGTCCCCCTCCAAGTATTTTCGTCGATTTATAACGTTTCACAACTGAGTTCGGGATGGATCAGTGTGGTTCCGCGCAGTACACTAAAAACGCCAAAGCAAAAAATCTTTAAGAATTAACTTAAAGATTTATAAAATTCAAGTCCTCGGTCTGTTAGGACATCTCAGCACATACATTACTGTACTTACACTTAATGCCTATTAAACGGTTAGTCTTACCGTGACCTTACTCACTTACGTGATGAGAATACTCATCTTGAGGTGGGCTTCCCACTTAGATGCTTTCAGCGGTTATCCACTCCATACATAGCTACCCAGCGTTTACCGTTGGCACGATAACTGGTACACCAGAGGTATGTCCTTCTCGGTCCTCTCGTACTAGAGAAGGCTCCTCTCAATATTCTAACGCCTACACCGGATATGGACCGAACTGTCTCACGACGTTCTGAACCCAGCTCGCGTACCGCTTTCATGGGCGAACAGCCCAACCCTTGGGACGTACTACCGCCCCAGGATGCGATGAGCCGACATCGAGGTGCCAAACCTCCCCGTCGATGTGAACTCTTGGGGGAGATCAGCCTGTTATCCCTAGAGTAACTTTTATCCGTTGAGTGACGGCCTTTCCACTCAGTACCGTCAGATCACTAAGACCGACTTTCGTCCCTGCTCGACTTGTAGGTCTCACAGTCAAGCTTCCTTATGCCTTTATACTCTAGATACGATTTCTACCCGTTCAGAGGAAACCTTTGTACGCCTCCGTTACCATTTAGGAGGCGACCGCCCCAGTCAAACTGCCCGCCTGAAACTGTCCTTTGACCAGATAATGGTTCAAAGTTAAAGAAATCTAACATTATAAGAGTGGTATCTCACTGATGGCTCCAATATTCCCGCAAGAATATTATCAATGCCTCCCACCTATACTGCGCGAATAAAGTCCAATTTCAATTTCAAGTTACAGTAAAGCTTCATAGGGTCTTTCTGTCCAGGTGCAGGTAGTCCGCATCTTCACAGACAAGTCTATTTCACCGAGCCTCTCTCCGAGACAGTATCCAAATCATTACGCCTTTCGTGCGGGTCGGAACTTACCCGACAAGGAATTTCGCTACCTTAGGACCGTTATAGTTACGGCCGCCGTTCACCAGGGCTTCAGTTATCAGCTTCGCTATTGCTAACCAACTTCTTTAACCTTCTGGCACTGGGCAGGCGTCAGCCCCCATACATCGTCTTACGACTTAGCGGAGACCTGTGTTTTTGGTAAACAGTTGCTTGGATCTTGTTATTGCAACCTTAAATAAATAAGGCACTCCTTCTCCCGAAGTTACGGAGTTATTTTGCCGAGTTCCTTAGAGAGAGTTATCTCGCGCCCCTTAGTATACTCTACCTACCCACCTGTGTCGGTTATGGTACAGGCATTCTTTATTTATGACAGTGCAAGCTTTTCTTGGAAGTATGACATACACTACTCTGACGCCTTAACGTCTCGTACTCACGTCTCAACTCAAAGCGTTTTCTCCGCTTCTCAACATCTCGAACGTTTAAACCGGTAAACCAATATCCGGCTAGCTTAGCCTTCTCCGTCCCTCGTTGTC